CTGGGACGGATGTAAAGCTAAACAAATCGCCTCTGCTCCAAGGACCGAGGACTGTGTTGGTTGTAAGAGATGTGAATCCGCCTGTCCAACGGATTTTTTGAGCGTTCGTGTTTATTTATGGCATGAAACAACTCGCAGTATGGGTCTAGCTTATTGATACATTCCATAAAAATCTACTTGAATCCATTTTCTTTTTTTTTTTTATCGAAAAAATCCGTGCTCAATTCAATTTGATTTTGAGCACGGATTTTTCTGGCCCAAGTGTATCTTGTCTTTACCACGAACCATTTTCCTTGCTTAACAATAATTGTAGTTTTACCAATATTTGCGGGTTGCTTCATTTTTTTTCTTCCACACAGGGGAAATAGAGTAATACGCTGGTATACTATATGTATGTGTATATTAGAACTTCTTCTAACGACTTATGCATTCTGCTATCATTTTCAATCGGATGATCCACTAATTCAACTAATGGAGGATTATAAATGGATCCATTTTTTGGATTTCCATTGGAGATTAGGAATAGACGGACTCTCTATAGGACCCATTTTACTGACGGGATTCATCACCACTTTAGCTACTTTAGCGGCTTGGCCGGTTACTCGGGATTCGCGATTATTTCATTTCCTGATGTTAGCGATGTACAGTGGGCAAATAGGATTATTTTCTTCTAGAGATCTTTTACTTTTTTTCCTCATGTGGGAGTTAGAATTAATTCCCGTTTATCTACTTGTATCGATGTGGGGAGGAAAAAAACGTCTGTACTCAGCTACAAAATTTATTTTGTACACGGCGGGGGGTTCTGTTTTTCTTTTAATGGGAGTTCTGGGTATCGGTTTATATGGTTCTACTGAACCAACATTAAATTTTGAAATATTAGCCAACCGGCCCTATCCTGTGAACTTGGAAATACTATTTTATATTGGATTTTTTCTTGCTTTTGCTGTCAAATTGCCAATCATACCCCTACATATATGGTTACCCGATACCCATGGAGAAGCACATTATAGTACTTGTATGCTTCTAGCCGGAATCTTATTAAAAATGGGAGCGTATGGATTAGTTCGGATCAATATGGAATTATTTCCTCATGCTCATTCTATATTTTCCCCTTGGTTAATGGTAGTAGGCGCAATGCAAATAATCTATGCGGCTTCAACATCTCTCGGCCAACGGAATTTAAAAAAAAGAATAGCCTATTCCTCTGTATCTCATATGGGTTTCATAATTATAGGAATTGGTTCTATCACAGATATGGGTCTCAACGGAGCCCTTTTACAAATAATCTCTCATGGATTTATTGGCGCGGCGCTTTTTTTCTTGGCCGGAACAACTTATGATAGAATACGTCTTGTTTATCTTGACGAAATGGGCGGAATAGGTATTCCAATGCCAAAAATATTCACGATGTTCAGTAGCTTTTCGATGGCCTCTCTTGCATTACCTGGCATGAGTGGTTTTGTTGCTGAATTAATAGTTTTTTTTGGACTAATTACTAGTCCAAAATATCTTTTAATGACAAAACTCCCAATTACTTTTGTAATGGCAATTGGAATGATATTAACTCCTATTTATTTATTATCTATGTTACGACAGATGTTTTATGGATACAAGATATTTAATGGCCCAGACTCTTATTTTTTTGATTCTGGGCCGCGAGAGTTATTTCTTTCGGTTTCTATTTTTTTACCCGTACTCGGTATTGGTATGTACCCCGATTTCGTTCTTTCACTATCAGTTGAAAAGGTTGAAGTTATTCTATCTAATTCTTTTTTTAGATAATTTATAAATCTTATCATTTACAAAAGCGTTCGTTGTAAAATGGTACAATGACAAAGAGCCTGTCGAATCATATATGATTCGACAGGCTCTCGCCAATTAACACAAAGTTTTTTTATCTGATCTGCGTTGTACACCCTTTTATTAGTATTTGCAATAACCCCCTTTTTCTTTTTTTGAATTCAATTAGATGTTAATGTAAATGAACCATAACTATGTAGTCCTATTCCTAATAGATTGACTCCAAAATAGCATATCCAAATTATAAGAAATCCAATAGACGCTACAATTGCTGAATTTGTACCCTTCAGTTTTATATTTGTTCGAGTATGTAAATAAATTGAAAATATGATCCAAGTAATAAAAGCCCAAGTTTCCTTTGGGTCCCAACTCCAATAGGATCCCCATGCTTCGTTAGCCCATACTGCTCCAGAAAGAATTCCTATGGTTAAAAAGATAAATCCTAGACTAATAACTCGATAACTCCAATAATCCAATTTTTGAATGAACTGTGATCTATAATAATTCCTTGCGAAAAAAAAAGAAGTTTTTTGGAAAAAATCCCTTTGTTCATTCATGTATTCAATTTCGCCAAGGAAAAATGACTCATTTAAATTCAATAAATGATTACTCGTAGAAAAAAGCTTTCTCTTTTTTCTAACTGTAATGACTAGAAGTGATACTGATAATAATGATCCACCTAAAAGGGCCGCATAGCCTAATATCATCATACTTACGTGCATTATTAGCCACTCGGATTGAAGAGCGGGTACTAAGATTGTCGATTCGTGTATTTCAGTTAAAAGACCTGAAGTAGCAAAGCCCTGGGAAAAAATAGCACTTGGGCCAATTATTGTGCTTAGAATATTTTGGTTTTTTTTGAAATATGAAACTATATAAATAAAGGAAAAACTCCATGAAAGAAAAATTAACGATTCGTATAAATCACTTAGTGGAAAATGTCCCGAATAAATCCAACGAGAAATTAATAATCCTGTTATACAGAAAAAAGTCATTATCATGCCCGTTTTGGATGAATCATCTAGTTTTACGATTTCATCGACTAAAAAGGTTATCAAATGAATTGTAATTATAATTGAAACGATCGAAAAAGAAATATGAGTTAATATATGCTCTAAGGTTGAAAATATCATAAAATAAAGAGTTCCTTAATTATAAAATCGAAATTCGCAATTGAATTTATTATAGGATCTATTTTATTTTTTTAAGAGATAATATGCCGCCACTCGGACTCGAACCGAGATGCTCTAGCACTGCTTCCTAAGAGCAGCGTGTCTACCGATTTCACCATAGCGGCCTGTCTTGACCTCATAATAACCTATGAATAAATAATCGTCTAGATTTACGAATTTAATTGAGTGCAATATTTTTTAGGAAAGATTCAAATTGATGAATAAAAATTTGTTCAAATAGGTATTTGAAGGTTCATTCGTTTCGTTTAGGATTTTTGTTTTATTTTGTATTTTAGACTCTTCTCGACTCAACTCTTGTAAATCCTACTATGAATTAAGGAATAGAACCCTCCCTCAAAAACATTTTTTTAAATTAACTGTTTTTGATTTATTTGATTTCAAAAAGTGAAACCAAAAAGCCGTTTTATCAATGAACAAAAAAAAACCTATTTTACATCATTCAAAATTTACACATATTTATCCAATTTGAATTGGGTAAGGTAAACAGAAAAATTATTATTCTCCATATGCTATAAGAGCGGAACGAATTCCATTCCTCGTTGAAGGAAATGGAATTCGGGAATTTGGTTTTTGAAGTGAAATGACTCCACTTTTGAGTCAGGCCGGTTTAGATTATTCCAACGTGTTATGTTTTATTACTTAGTTTATTTGTTTGTCGCACAAAAAAACTGTTTGAATTCCCGGTAGAAAGAGATTTACCTAAGGAAAATGCTTTTAACGCTGCCCGATACCCCTTCTTTTTCCAAAAATTTTTACGAATACGCTTTTTTGATGCGGAAGTACGTTTTTTTGGAACTGCCATTTAAATAAAAATTAAGAGATTACTCATTGGTATAGCTGGATGTGAAAGACATCTATTGTTCAAAAAAATATGAGCTTTTCTGATTCACTATGTATTTCTTTTCTAGAAAATATTTTTTTCGAAAAATAGAAAAGAATAGATAAAATGGGTGAACAATATGGCAAAATAGCATAAAATAGTTCTAAAAATAGAAAAAAATCTGATTTTTAATAACTTGTCAAACCCGGGAAAAATATGGCCAATTTGACTTGAATTTGAAAATTGGAAGGAAATTCGTAATTAATCTATTTCTTTCATATGATTTGACCAATTGTAACTTCTTGATTTGAATATTTGAAGTATTTAGCAGAAATTCAGAACGAATAAGTAAGAAGAAATAAAAATTCCAAAATTTTATTTTAGTTAGTACATATTTTCATTTTTTTCTTGACTCCTTTCAAAAGAGGTAAGGTCGGGTGAATTGGAAACCGTTAATATTAATTAAAAATTTTAAAAACCTTTTTTTATGGAACAGACATATCAATATGCGTGTATTTTACCTTTCATTCCACTTCTAGTTCCTATATTAATAGGAGTGGGACTTGTTATTTTTCCGACAGCAACAAAAAATCTTCATCGTATGTGGGCTTTTCCAAGTATTTTATTGTTAAGTATAGTCATGATTTTTTCAATTAATCTGTCTATTCAGCAAATAAATAGCAGTTATATCTATCAATATGTATGGTCTTGGACCCTCGATAATGATTTTTCTTTAGAATTTGGCTGCTTGATTGATCCACTTACTTCTATTATGTTGATGTTAATCACTACTGTTGGAATTATGGTTCTTATTTATAGTGATAATTATATGGCTCACGATCAAGGATACTTGAGATTTTTTGCTTATATGAGTTTTTTCAGTACTTCCATGTTGGGATTAGTTACTAGTTCAAATTTGATACAAATTTATATTTTTTGGGAATTGGTTGGAATGTGTTCCTATCTATTAATAGGGTTTTGGTTCACACGACCTCCTGCGGCAAATGCTTGTCAAAAAGCGTTTGTAACTAATCGTGTAGGGGATTTTGGTTTATTATTAGGAATTTTGGGTTTTTATTGGATAACAGGTAGTTTTGAATTTCGAGATTTATTCGAAATACTCAATAACTTGATTTCTAATAATGAAGTCGATTTTCCATTTATTATTTTGTGTGCTGTTCTCTTAT